GTGAGATTTCAAGTGATATTTCGTGGAAGTGTTTCCGTAGGCTTCTTCGGGTCGAAGAAATGATTCATCGAAATAATGAGTCACCGTTGATATCGACACATCTGAGCTCGCCAAATGTTCGGGAGTTCCTCTATTCAAGCCTTTTACTTCTTCTTCTTGCTGGATGTCTCGTTCAGGTACTTCTTTTCTCTGTTTCCCTAGACTCTAGTGAGTTACAGACAGAGTTCGAGAGGATAAAATCTTTGACGATTCCATCATACACGATTGGGGTGTACAAACTTCTGGATGGGTATCCTAAACCTGAACCGAATTCTTTCTGGTTAAAGAATCTCTTTCTAGTTGCTCGGGAACAATTAGAAGATTTTCTAGCAGAAATACTGGGTTTTGCGCTATTTGGTGGTGGTCCCGCTTATGGGGTCAAATTTATACAGAAGATATTTTTCAATCTCATCGATCTCATAAGTATCATACCAAATCCCATCAATCGAATCACTTTTTCGAGAAATACGAGACATCTAAGTCATACAAGTAAAGAGATCTATTCATGGATAAGAAAAGGACAAAGGTTTCAGACTCATGATGAAATAGAATCCTGGATCGAGACCTGTGATTGGTTTTTGGATAAAGAGAGAGTTTACTCGTTTCATTTCTCCACCTTAAGGCCAGAAAAAGGGATTGATAAAATTCTATGGAGTCTGACTCATATTGATCATTTAGTAAAGAGTGACTATGGTTATCAAATGTTTGAACAAGCGGGAGCAATTTACTTACGATACGTAGTTGACATTCATCAAAAGGATCTAATGAATTATGAGTTCAATACATCCTGTTTAGCAGAAAGACGGATATTCCTTGCTCATTATCAGACAATCACTTATTCACAAACCTCGTGTGGGGCTAATAGTTTTCATTTCCCATCTCGTGGAAAACAAAAAACCTTTTCGTTCCGCCTAGCCCTATCCCCCTCTAGGGGTATTTTAGTGATAGGTCCTATAGGAACTGGACGATCCTATTTGGTCAAATCCCTAACGACAAACTCCTATCTTCCTTTCATTACGGTATTTCTGAACAAGCTGGATTTGAAAATAGTTATTGATGATCTCGATCCTGAGGACTATACGGAAGCGCTTGATGATGTGGATATTGATGGTATTGATGATGATAGCGATCCTGCTAAGGACTATATGGGTGCGCTTAAAGATGCGGACGATATTGATGATCGCGACTCTATTTATTCGAACTTGGACTCGGACCCGGAGCTGAGGGAGGAGTATACGGTGGATGATGAGATGCTTAGGTATATCATCGAGTTGGAAATAGACCTAGCTTCTATCAACTTGCAATTCGAATTGGCAAGAACAATGTCTCCTTGCATAGTATGGATTCCAAACATTCATGATCTGTATGTGGATGAGTCGGAGTCCCTCGGTTTATTATTGAACTATCTCTCCGGGGATTGTGAAAGACGGTCCACTAGAGATATTCTTGTTATTGCTTCGACTCATATTCCCCAAAAAGTGGATCCCGCTCTAATAGCTCCGAATAAATTAAATACATGCATTAAGATACGAAGGCTTCTTATTCCACAACAACGAAAGCACGTTTTCACCCTTTCATATACTAGGGGATTTCACTTGGAAAAGAAAATGTTCCATACTAATGGATTCGGGTCCATAGCCATGGGTTACAATGCACGAGATCTTGTAGCAATTACCAATGAGGCCCTATCGATTAGTATTACACAGAAGAAATCAATTATAGACACTAATACAATTAGATTCGCTCTTCATAGACAAACTTGGGAGTTGCGAGCCCATCTAAGACCGGTTCCGGATCATGGGATCCTTTTCTATCAGATAGGAAGGGCTGTTGCACAAAATGTACTTATAAATAATTGCTGCCTTATAGATCCTATATCTATCTATATGAAGAAGCAATCATGTTACGAAGGGGATCCTTATTTGTACAAATGGTTCTTCGAACTTGGAACGAACATGAAGAAATTAACGATACTTCTTTATCTTTTGAGTTGTTCTGCCGGATCGATCGCTCAAGATCTTTGGTCTCTACCCGGACCCGATGAAAAAAATTGGATCACTTCTTATAGACTCGTTGAGACGGATTCTGATCTAGTTGATGGCCTATTAGAAGTAGTAGAAGGCGCTTTGGTGGGATCCTCGCTTCTTCGGCCCGAACCAAGGAATCCCTTAGAGATGATGGAAAATGGATCTCGTTCTATCTTTGATCGTAGATTTCTCTATGAATCGGAGTTTAAAGAATGGGCAGAAGGCACCGACCCGCAACAGTTAGCGGAGGATGCAGTCGATCACATAGTTTGGGCTCCTAGAATATGGCAATCTTGGGGCTTTCTATTTGATTGGATCGAAAGGCCCAATGAATTGGAATTTCCCTATTGGGCCAGGTCATTTCGGGGCAAGCCGATCATTTCTGATGAAGTTAATGATGAATATTTTGAGTATGCATTTTATGGTGAAAGGGA